CCATAAGGGCTTATTCGACCCAATCGTACCACGTAATCCTTTAAAAGGTGTTCTGAATGAGTTATTTCAGCTACATGGTTTCCTTCCCTTGAATCAAGGTTAAAAAAAAAAATATATATTTTTAAAAAGGAAGTATAGCACTAGGTTCAGTTATTTTTATTTGTAGCGAATAAGCATTTAGTTCATTGTAATAAAAAAAACAAAACGAAGAAGGTGGTGTTTTATTTGGGAACATCAATTATAAGTGTAGTAAGAGTAAGAAGTTTTGGATAATTACTCCGGATCCATTTTTTATTCTACCTCTCTTCCTGATTAGGAATAAGCATCCCTCTCTTGACAAGTATTGACAAGAGAAAAAAGAGTTTCTTTCTCCTTCCGAAAAATATGGGAAAGAAAAAAAAAAATTTAAGAAAAATAAATAAGAAATCTCAAATTAAATATAAATTTAAGAATATAGAATCAAACTATTGACCGAGAACCCCCCCCCCTTTTTACTAGGAATCCCTGTTTGTTGGATAAGATTGGTTAAAGTCGCGAACTCATAATAAATTCTTTTCTATCTTTTCTTTCAAAAAAGGTGTTTTGAAAGAAAAGATAGAAAGAAGATAAGGATAGGAGAAGAAGAATACAATTTCTACATTCCTTATTCCTTGCACTTATTTCTTATTAAGTACTTCATATTTTATCTAATAGATAGACTTATTATAAGATATCTTTATAATTATAATAGGTACAAATATGAAATCGAGGTACCCATTCTATGATAAATTTGAACTTTCCCTCTATTTTTGTTCCTTTAGTGGGCCTAGTCTTTCCGGCAATTGCAATGGCTTCTTTATCTCTTTATGTCCAAAGAAATAAGATTGTCTAAATGCGATGGGACAAAATCTCGTCACAACACTGGATCATCATACAGATACTTTTTTTAATGTAATATGGCGGGATATAAAATTTGTGGCCTTTCCGAAAACAAACAGAAGAGTTGTTATGTATGCGGATGCATAATATACGCATTAATGCATATATATGTGGTTATAGCTTAATAAATGAACTAATGAAATTCAAATGATCAGCAAATCTTTTTTGAAAATCATTGAAATATAAACTCAATGTATCTAACCAATTATTCCTAATGGTTCACCGCTAGTTGATGAAAGTTACTTTGGGATCAAGCAAGAAAAGTGAAGTCAAATCCATTTGGGTTATTCTCTCAATTCCAATCGAATGCAACTGGATCTAGTATAGTATGAACTGGCGATCAGAACATATATGGATAGAACTTATACCGGGGTCTCAAAAAACAAGTAATTTTTGCTGGGCCTTTATCCTTTTTTTAGGTTCACTGGGATTCTTAGTGGTTGGAATTTCCAGTTATCTTGGTAGAAATCTTCTATCCATATTTTCGTCTCAGCAAATTATTTTTTTCCCACAAGGGATCGTGATGTCTTTCTATGGGATCGCAGGTCTATTCATTAGTTCTTATTTGTGGTGCACAATTTCATGGAATGTAGGTAGTGGTTATGACCGATTCGATAGAAAAGAAGGGATAATGTGCCTTTTTCGTTGGGGATTTCCTGGAATAAATCGTCGCATCTTTCTTCGTTTCTTTCTGAAAGATATCCAATCAATCAGAATGGAGGCGAGAGAGGGTCTTTTTCCTCGTCGTGTCCTTTATATGGAAATCAGGGGACAGGGAGCCATTCCCTTGACTTGTACTGATGAGAATTTGACTACACGAGAAATTGAACAAAAAGCTGCCGAATTGGCCTATTTCTTGCGCGTACCGATTGAAGTATTTTGAAATGAGCTGAGAATAAATCTCAGCATGAGAGAAGGAACTTACTAATTCTCAGTTTCAAACAACTGAAGCTTATTAAAAATGTTTATTCCAGCAAAAGATGCTATATTCTATTTACTCGTTCCATTGAGGCAGCAGTCCATGTATATTATACATCTCAAAGCAGGAGGACGCATATGGAACAATTTTAATAAAATAGAATCTCACTAATAAAATATCTTAAAAGGATCCCGGTAGGGTTCGTCTTGAAGTCCAAATAATAAATGGGTTTTTTGAGTCTTCTGAGTCTTCATCGAAAGGAAGAAATGAAGATGAAATAGGTTCCAATTTGCCTAATTGAGATCTCTGGAATCTGTAAAGAATATTTACTTCTTTTTTTCATTCAAAAAGGCCCTTCTTCTATGTTCTATTCTCTATCCAAAGACTTCATTATTATACAAAAACAAAAATAGGAAAAGATCCATAGGTTCGATACTTTGTTCTTGTTAGAGTTATAGGCTTTTGTTATATAACTGGTGCTTCATAGAAATCTCAGATAGAATCGACCAATGAAACAGGTTCATTAACAATTCACATCACAGATAAAGAATGAAAAAAAAGAAAGCATTGGCTTCCCTCCCATATCTTGTGTCTATACTCTTTTTGCCCTGGTGGGTTTCTCTATCATTTAATAAATGTCTAGAAACTTGGGTTCTTAGTTGGTGGAATACCAGGCAATCCAAAATCCTTTTGAATGATATTCAAGGGAAAAATGTTCTAGAAAAATTTATGGAATTAGAAGAACTATTTCTTTTGGACGAGATGATAAAGGAGTACTCGGAAACACATATGCAAAGACTTCATATAGGAGAAACAATACAATTGGTCAAAAGACACAATGAATCTCATTTCCATATCATTTCGCATTTCTCGACAAATCTAATCTGTTTCGCTATTCTAAGTGGTTATTTTGTTCTGGGTAATGAAGAACTTTTCATTCTGAATTCTTGGATTAAGGAATTTATCTCTAACTTAAGTGACACAATCAAAGCTTTTTCGATTCTTTTAGTTACTGATTTATGGATCGGATTTCACTCGACCCATGGTTGGGAACTAATGATTGGTTTGATCTACAACGATTTCGGGTTGGCTGAGAATGATCAGATTATATCTGGTCTTGTTTCCACTTTTCCAGTGATTCTAGATACAATTGTGAAATATTGGATCTTCCATTTTTTAAATCGCGTATCTCCTTCGCTTGTAGTAATTTATCATTCAATGAATGAATGAAGAATTTATTAGATTTCTTTATATCAATATCAATCAAATCAGAATTTTTATTCGTGTATTTATTCGTGTATAAAGTATAAATAAATCATTTGAAATCTTACTTATTCTTTAGACTTCTATTTTTTCAATTAAAGGTATTCATACTATATTCCACCAGTACAATTCTTTCAGTACAATCAAGAAAATGGCAAACTTGTTGATAGGTAATTCTACTATCTACCTATCGAATTTATTGTAGAAATTCCGGGATCAATGATTGGACCATGCAAAATAGAAAGACTTTTTCTTGGGTAAAAGAACAGATGACTCGATCCGTTTATGTATCGATCATGATATATGTAATAACTCGAACATCTATTTCAAATGCATATCCCATTTTTGCGCAGCAGGGTTATGAAAATCCACGAGAAGCAACTGGGCGAATTGTATGTGCCAATTGCCATTTAGCTAATAAGCCCGTGGATATTGAAGTTCCGCAAGCTGTACTTCCAGATACTGTATTTGAGGCAGTTGTTCGAATTCCTTATGATATGCAACTGAAACAAGTTCTTGCTAATGGTAAAAAGGGAGCTTTGAATGTAGGAGCTGTTCTTATTTTACCCGAGGGCTTCGAATTAGCCCCCCCCGATCGTATTTCTCCCGAAATGAAAGAAAAGATGGGCAATCTTTCTTTTCAGTGTTATCGTCCTAATAAAAGAAATATTCTTGTGATAGGTCCTGTTCCCGGTCAGAAATATAGTGAAATCGTCTTTCCTATTCTTTCCCCCGACCCTGCTACGAAAAAAGACATTCACTTCTTAAAATATCCCATATATGTCGGTGGGAACAGAGGAAGGGGTCAGATTTATCCTGATGGTAGCAAGAGTAATAATACAGTTTATAATGCTACATCAGCTGGTATAGTAAGCAGAATAGTACGTAAAGAAAAGGGGGGATATGAAATATCCATAGTTGATACATCAGATGGACGTCAAGTGGTTGATACTATACCTCCAGGACCAGAACTTCTTGTTTCAGAAGGTGAATCCATCAAGCTTGATCAACCATTAACAAGTAATCCAAATATAGGAGGGTTTGGTCAGGGAGACGCAGAAATAGTGCTTCAAGATCCATTACGAGTCCAAGGCCTTCTGTTCTTCTTGGCATCTGTGATTTTGGCACAAATCTTTTTGGTTCTGAAAAAGAAACAGTTTGAAAAGGTTCAGTTGTACGAAATGAATTTCTAGATATAGAGATTCCTTAAAATTTAGTAAAAGTGCAAAAGTCTTATCGATCTTATAGAATAATGTATGTTCTATAAGCCTTTTCTTTGTTTGTTTTTTTATATTTTTCTTTTGCGGGATGTCTGAAACTCATTACTTGTATACAATTTAGAATAATAGAAAAGAAGTATATACATACTAAACGAATAGAATACAAGGCAAGGGCGGGAAAAATAAAAAGAGAAAAAGATTGATATAAAGTATTCCAAGACGACACAAGAAAAGTCTCTTTCTTGTGTCGTCTTGTATTGGAAGAATCATGATTTTTCTCCTGTTCGCCAAAGATTCTTATTCTTTGTTTTCTTTTATATTTCTATATAGAATATATAGTTTATTAGTTTAGTATAAAGAGAAAAGCATTTGCAGGATGTTTCATACGGATAAATATTGAATTATTCATAAAATAGATGGATTCCTCCTTTCTTGTTGCTTCATATTCATAATATTGACATAATAGTACATAGTATGTAGGAACGACAGAAACTATGAATCAGTCAATAGATGAAATTATGAAAAAACAGCATAAGAAAAAAGGGAATAGAGTGGTTTGAAACATAAGAGTAAAAGATATGTTTTGTCATTTCTACGAATATAATATTTATATTATGTTGACTGAGGTTCCATATGTTTTTTAATAGATTAAAGTATCGCTCTAAGAGTAAGAACTCTGC